GTTATTTGACGTACAATAATTTCTATATGCCTATTATGAATCTGCACCCCCTGGGAGCGATAAACCTGTTGGATTTTATTAACCAAAGAGATTCGGCTTTGCGCTATAGTTAGCTCAGCACCAATCAAGAATCCCCAAGGAATTCCAAGAATTCTTGGTATACATTTGTTCCAAACCTCAACCCTCTTTTCTAGATTCATGGATATTGAATCAATCGAACGCACTTCTAACACCTGTTCTACTTTTGGAAGACCCTGTGTTATATCACCAGATCTCGATTTTTCATATATAAATGTAACTAATGTATCTCCTTCGTAAAGGGTTTCCCCATAATGGCCATGAACAGTTGCTCCGGGGGTGGCCAAATAAGGCTTAGCTGATCGTATCACTATCGAGTCAACTTGAACAAGTATAACTTGACCCGATTTGAGGGGCGATCCATTTTTGGCTATACATACATTTTCACAAATAAACTGTCCAAGACTAATTATTTTAGATGTCTCTGCACAATAATTGTGATGGAGAAAAAACCAATTCAAATTGAATGGATTTAAAATAATGTTACGGCATGGATCGGGATTAAAAATTTTTCCATTTTCATCCATTAAATAATATTTCAATTGAATCACTTGAAAAGTCTGTTTTAAATTGTCAAGTTGCAAATATTTAGTTACTAAGATCTGATTATGAGTTATTAAATGGTAAGATGAATAAAAATTCTCAATTGGAAGGCATGTTCCTAAAGGGCCCAATGAATTCCTAATTGGAATTAGGGGATCTTTTTTAATTGATTCTTTTATCACACTGTGATATTTTACATCCTTGAATGGCCCCATTCGAGAACAATTGGCTGCTGACAAAATTATCAATGACTGACATTCCTTATTTCTATTCAACAACGTATGAATAGTTCCTTGAGGTTGGTTAAGAGATTGGTGCATTTTTGCCTTGGAATAGGAATAAATGGCAGAAAAGGGGTTGATATTGGTACAATCTGATCCATTATCAGAGAGCAATCCTGACCCCGACGGATCATTCCTTTTTCCGATATACGAAATAGGGGATTTCACTAAGTTGATTCTTAAGAAATGTCGAATCAACCCATTTGTCCTTATTTCAACAAAAGAAGCACGGGCTTCTTCGCAAGAAGAACTTTTTTTGTCTTGGTTCCAATTCAATACTAAACAAGTCCGAACTAATTGAATACTTGTGTCAGAAATTCCTCGAATCGGTTTGCCATTTTCATAAAGGATATAATTGACAATTCGAAGTTGCACATTATCCCTTTCCTGCAATGGATCCGGTGGAAAAAGAGTTGCTAAATTTATACCGTCCGTTATTTCATATGTGACGACAGGTCGAACTAAAACAAAAAACCTTTTCTTACTAGGTGTAATTCGTTGGACATAGATCCAATTTTTCACTTTTTTGTATTCCTTGGAATTTCTTTTTCCTGTTCCTGGTGGTATCAAAACGCCGGTATGTCTGGATATCTTATCTGTCTCTCCAGGAAAATGGATATCTCCAGAAAAGATTTTCAGTTCAATTCGTTTTTTTTTTCTCTCCACCCGGACCAACCCACCGACTCGGCTTCTTAGATTTAAGGTGATTTGTGTATCGACCCCAACGATACTATTGTTCCGTACCATTATGGAAGAAGATCCGGGCAAGATATGCACCTCTTCAGGAATGAAAAAAAATCGATCTACTTTCATTTGGTATTTTGGCCTAAATTCCTTGACTCCTCGATACTCAATCAAATCCTCTTTTTTGATGACTGAATGCGTTTCTATAGTCCCATATTTAATAATGCCCGAACTCTTTCTTCTGTATCGAGGATCATCGAAATAAGCAAGAATACTATTTCGACGGAAACTACCATTTACGGGGATTTCAATCGAGATACCTGAACGAGGCATTAGTTCATTCTCGAGTTCTTGAATCGAGTGTAGTGGAATGATGAATTTATTTCTTCGCCTTTTTGACAATAAATCAGAATTCTCGTGGAGAATAGGCGAATATACGAGATTATACTGACCAGTACATATGATTCGATTAAGGTCTGAATAATCAGGAATCCTATCGTCTTTTTGACCATAAAAATCCGAACTAAACAATTTCTGCCTCGCCTGATCATTGGTTACTGAGAGGTTAGAAGTATATCTTCGCTTGCCAGAAAGAGAATGCGCATTCATTTGATCCTGATCCTTGTGGATCGAAAGGTAGACTAGACTGGACCTGCACGGACTTCCTAATAATATCCATAAATGACTTGTTTTTGGTAATAGATGAACATTACCATATGTAAATTGGGGGGCATGATAGACATCGGTACTCCAGTGCATTTCTCCATCTGAATCAGAATAAATATGTTTTCGAACCGTCTCTTTAAAATTCAAAGTAGATATTCCTGCGCGAATCTCAGCAATTACTTGTTCTGATTCTACATATTGATCGTTTTGAACTAAAAGCAAACTTTTGGGTGGAATATTCACATTAT